TCTTGTTTCTATTTCGATGAACCGACTCTTACAAAAATTAGATATGGGCCGGGGCCGTGAGGAAGAGTCACATTTTTTTTTTATTTTACTTTTTTTATTTATTATTATTCTATTATTCAAACAGTTCGGAATCAACACAGACATAGTAGTTGTCTAACGAGATAACTCAAATATTGCCCACTTCCTGTTTATTTTAATATTAATAGTCAATTTTTGAAAATTTTATTTATTTTATGTTGTGCTTATTTTATTGAATTCACTGTTCAAACGTTAAAAATCAACGAAGTTTACTAATCCTTACCCCCCCCCTTTTTTTAATCCCACAAAGTTCCCATGGATCATCTGTCAACTAATCGATCAATGACTTTTTCGTCGGAATGCTAATAAAAAGATTACTTTATTTTTGTTTATTATACCCATTGAGAAGTTTATTGATTCTTTTTATCGAGATTCGTATTGAAACTAATCAGCAATTCAGGAATTAGAATCGTACAAGGTGCTTTTCGATCATTTTAAATTGATTGAAATCAACACAAATTAAATACAAGACAGATGGATAAAGCAAATAAATAGAATTGGGAGGGGACGCTATAATACATTATGACACCATATACATTATTATATCGATAGAATAGATAGGAATATGGCGGTACTATTGTAGATTGATCTCTATTAATCTATTAAATTAATCTGGATTACAATCCACCCTTATACAATACACTAATAGTATGGTAGAAAGATTCGGATATCTCTTTCTACCATACTATCGTATTTCATCGAATACGGCAAATTCTAACCTGTCCATTTCATTTAAGACACAAAATTGGAATACCCATTCTTCTCCAATTAATGATAAGAAGGAAAAAGTCAAGTTTAATTCAAATTAATCGCCTTGGCTGACTGTTTTTACGTATATTATAAGTAAAAAAGCAGTAGGAACTAGAATAAACAGTGCAGTAGCAATAAATGCGAGAATATTTACTTCCATAATCTCATTGTTTCATTTTTCTTTAATTCGCAATAACTCGAATTTGCAATAACTCGGGAGGTAATCCCATAGAGATAATAAATCTTTCGCTTCTAAATTCAATGGTATGAATTACATCTCGATGATATCGAATTAGATCAATATCATGAATAACAATATCTGCACTATCAAATCAATTCATTGTCAAGAATTGAATAATATAACATAGGAGGATCTTTTATCCATACCGAACTCAAAATTTATTTCTGATTCAACTAATAATTCTTTTTTTATGTATTTATCATTCTTTTCCATTCTTTCTTTTATATAACTTATCCCCCCTCTTTGTACAAGCATCTGATGAAGTATCATCGAACCGCACTTACACTTACCACGGATTCTAAACAACCCCCAACAAACAATAGAAGCTAAATGAAAAAACAGGAAGGAGTTAAGTCTCTTTTTGACTAATCTAATCTTGTTGGAAAACAAAAGAAGGATGATAAAGACGAGTACAAGTTTCGGTATAAAAAAATCTAATATTCCATAAAATTCACTATTTTTTTTATCTAAAAATTTTTTATGTTTGTTCCTTTAAGGAAACCCCTTAATAAAATAAAAAAAGCGACCCCTGAAAATCTTCTATTACAATAACTCTGTTTAAAGTTATTTTATATCATAAAAATTCCTTTTATCTATGTACTTCCGTGAAACATGTGAAACATATAGTACTCTATAGGGCAGATCAGAAGTAGTCGAAAAAGCCATACCCAGTACAGTATAGTATCTTTTGGAATCCTCAATCTGATACTACCAATAATTGTACGAATCCACATATGTTTATCTCCCAGCAATCAAATCAGTACTAGTCAAAGAAATGGAAATTCCCCCGTTGATGATAAACATTGATGATAAATGTGAAATAAAATAGAAAATAAAGAAGAGAGATTCCCGTTGGGAATGAAATTAGACTTCACTTTTACAAAAAATAGATAATGAAATTTCTCTATTTTTTTATTGGATCCGTCGGGACTGACGGGGCTCGAACCCGCAGCTTCCGCCTTGACAGGGCGGTGCTCTGACCAATTGAACTACAATCCCAAGTAAATACCCTAAAAATAAAATAAAGTATTTTGTATTAAGTATTTTGTATTAAAGTATAGAGTATACATATTTTTATTATTTTATTCTAACCTTGTCAATTTCGAATTTCGATTCAAATTGGCACAAGTGATATATTGCTACCCATATAGGTATGCGCTTTAGTGAGAACGACCCGGATTACTAGTAATCCTTTCATTATTACCCCCAAAATTGGATAATTACCAATGTTTTTCTTTTCCCCTTTCCTTAGATTTTCCTTTAGACTTACAGATACTGATATGAATCTAGATCATTATGAAGATCTAAAATTGTTGGAAAAATAGAGTATCTAAATATTGGTGTAGATATATCAGAGAAGGAAGTTTATCTTACGTATTGGTGGGTCAGACATTTCTGGAGAGCACAAAACGGGTTATATTATTCCATTTC